ATTTGATAGATAGACACCCTACCTAAGGTTCCGAATTAAACCAATGGAATTCTGTCTGCTATATTTTAATAAATAAAATAGTGCTTCTGAATTTATCTTATCCTTTAAAGAATTTTTATTTTTCTTTGTTGATTAATGAATCCTTGAATAAAAAACTTTGTTGTAAAAATATCACATAGATATTTCAACCTATTTTTTGATTACGAAAAAAAAAAAAGAATTAGACACGATATTAGTGTTCATAAATCATGACAACAATCTATAATCTATCTTTTTATTTAAATTAAATACAAATATGTATCCAGGAAAAAAAGATTTCTTTTTTTTTTCAATTCCATTCTTTTCTTTCTCTTTTATTTCGTTCCTATTCTTCTTTCTCAGAAAAGGGGACTTTAACCAAAGTAAAAGATTACTTCGTTCTTGATATGATAGTTATTTATTTAATCAGTGGATAGGAACATACTCTGGATCGGAATCGTGGGGAGTACTTCTTTATCATTTCTACTAATTTAAAGTCCCAACTCAAATTCCCTTTCTGTACAGAAATATCCTCCTGGATAACTCCTATAAACTCCATTACGAATCCTTTGTGTATCTTGGTCTTCCTAACCATCCACCCGTTTTTGCTCAACCTTGCATTATGGTAATACATTTATAGTAATAGATATTAAAAACTCCATATGGTTGATCTTTTGAACCCGCTTCAAGTCATGATGACTAATCAACCATTCTTGGGGTAAACCGTCTCTACTACTTTTACTTAATTCTTGTACATAGGAAATGAGATTCAAACCCTTATTTTTTTTACTTTACTGCAAATTTACATGCCGTTTTCTTTCACTCATATAACTATCTGGTTTAATTTATCAATTCAAATGATGAATCAAAAAATGAAAAATTTAATTTATTAAACTTTCTTCCGAGAAAGTAAAGAAATTTGGGGATTTTTTACGGCTCACCGAATCACACGTAGAGATATTGATAATACACATAGAGTTAATGGTATTTCATAACTAATTGATTGGGCAGCAGCCCGTAAACCACCTAAAAAGGAATATTTATTGTTTGATCCATATCCTGACATAAGAAGTCCAAGGGGAGCAATACTTGAAATAGCAATCCATAAAAAAACACCAATACTAAGATCGGTTAGAACAAGGTTATAGCTAAAAGGAATTACTGAAAAACTGAGTAAAATGGATATGACTGCTATAGATGGTCCAATACTAAACAAACCAGCATCTCCTCTAGATGTAAGAATATTCTCTTTGAAAAGTAGTTTTGTACCATCTGCTAGGGCTTGAAGGATTCCCAAGGGTCCGGCATACTCAGGACCAATACGTTGTTGTATCCCCGCAGAAATTTCTCTTTCTAACCAAACAATTACTAGTACGCCAATTATAATTCCTAATACAAGAGCTAAAATAGAGACAAGGATCCATATGATTCCGTAGTGTTCTTTTAAGGATTCCAATCTGGAAAAGGAATTGATAGCTTTTATTTCTGTTGTATCAATTATCATTTCAACGATCAACTTCTCCCATAATGATATCTATGCTACCTAGTATTGTCATAATATCAGCCAATTTCATTCTTTTAACTAAATGAGGAAGAATTTGCAAATTGATAAAACCCGGCGGTCGGATTTTCCATCTCCAAGGAAAAACAGTCTGATCTCCTATCAAAAAAATTCCCAATTCTCCTTTTGGGGCTTCGACTCTCACATAAAGTTCTTGTTTCGATAATTCAAAAGTCGGAGAAGGTTTTTTACCAATAAATCGATATTCAAAATCATTCCATTCGGGATCTTTTACTCTAACAAAACGCCGGGTTTCTAAATTTTCATAGGGACCCCCTGGGATTCCTTCCAGAGCCTGCTGAATAATTTTTATCGATTCTGTCATTTCACCGATTCGTACTAAATAACGAGCTAATGAATCCCCCTCTTTTTGCCATTGAACCTTCCAATCTAATTCGTCGTAACACTCATAGCGATCAACTTTACGAAGATCCCATTGTATTCCGGAAGCTCGTAGTATTGGTCCTGATAAACCCCAATTTATTGCTTCTTCTCCACCAATAATGCCTACGCCTTCAACACGTTCTAAAAATATAGGATTCCGTGTAATAAGCTTTTGATATTCAGTAACCCTTGTTAAAAAGTAATCGCAAAAATCCAAACATTTATCTATCCAGCCATAAGGTAGATCAGCAGTTACTCCTCCAATACGAAAATAATTATGCATCATTCGCATACCAGTAGCAGCTTCGAATAGGTCATATATTAATTCTCTTTCCCGAAAAATATAGAAGAAGGGGGTCTGTGCCCCAATATCTGCCATAAAAGGGCCTAGCCATAACAAATGAGAAGCTATACGACTCAACTCCAACATAATGACTCTGATATAGCTAGCTCTTTTAGGTACTTGAATATTTCCTAACTGTTCGGGTCCATTCACAGTTATTGCTTCTGTGAACATAGTAGCTAAATAATCCCAACGTGTTACATAAGGCAAATATTGTATAATTGTTCGGTTTTCCGCAATTTTCTCCATCCCTCTATGTAAATAACCCAATATTGGTTCACAGTCAATAACATCTTCACCATCTAGAGTAACGATGAGTCGAAGAACACCATGCATTGATGGGTGCTGAGGACCCATATTTACTATCATGAGGTCTTTTCTTGTAACTGGCGCAGTCATAAGTTTTTTATCGATTCATTCTTCCATGAATTGCTGAAAGTGAAAGGAAGTTTATCAAAATTGAAATGAATGAAAAAAATACCAAGATTCCGCAAATTAACGAGTTTTTCTTTCTCGAATATCCAACTGATCAATTAATTCTTTATAACGTACTTTATTTTTTTTTGACAAATAAGCCAGTAGTCGTTGACGTTTTCCCAAAATTTTTCGCAACCCCCTCTGAGATAAATAGTCCTTTTTGTGTAATTCTAAATGAGAAGTAAGTTTTCGTATCTTATTGGTAAAACTGAATACTTGAAATTCAACTGACCCTTTGTTTTCTTCTTGAAAAATAATTGAAATGAATGAATTTTTTACCATAAATTTATCCGCCCCTTTTTAGATTAGAGATATATATTTTAATGATCAGTAATAATAATGCTAGTCATTTTATTTTAATGCGATATAGATATATACAATAATCTAAATTTCTTTATTTAGATTTATGGATTCCAAATTTTATCAATTATTTTTATTTAACGCATATCTTTTTTTTTTGAATTCAAAAAAGTGAACAAATTTAACCTCACCTCCGATTTACTAGATTAAAGATTTTGTTAATTCACTAAATCTAATTGATACATTATTAATTATTATCATTGGAATATAACACGGGGGCACTGTTTGCTTTGATATATCTTCTATGGTAAAAGAAAAATGTAAGTTTTTAACCGCGGATACATATGTATCCTTAACATATTAAAACGACTGCCGTTATTGGTATTAAACCAATAACGATTAATACAAGCTAAATCTTCTAATCGATAATTAGGCCAAAGAAAAAACTTGAATTGAATTAATTCATTTTTATCTCTAATATTTTTTGTCCAGTTCTTGTTATAACATACTGGATTTCTATCCGCACCCTTACCACTTTTTGAATTGAAACAAATGAGAATTCTCAACTCTCTACGACGTCTAGATGATAAAATATTTTCAGGAACAAGCAAATAAAAATCATTTTTATCTCTATTTCTTTTTTGATATTCTGAAATGGACTCATTAAAATGAGTCTTATCAATATATCCTTGTTCGTGGTATCTTTGATTACTTGTTTTGTATTTACTTTTATGAACCAAGGAAATACCTATGGTTTGATACATAATAAATTGTCCATCATTTTTTACAGACAGACGAGTAGGTTCGATAATAAAAAGTCCCTTTTTCATCAATTCTGGAAAAGTTAAATTGTGTTCAATCAATATTATATCCAAACAGAGTTCTCCCCGTTGAATCGAGGATATAGTAATTTTTCTTGGATTATTCAGTCTAAGCAGGAGACAATATACCTTGATATTATTGATTATTCTTTGATTCAAAGAATCGTCCCATCTCAATTGAAAAAGCAAATAACGTTTCAGGAAGAGATCCATTTCTGCTTCCGTTTTACTTTTGTATTGTTTTTTCTTTTTAGGCTTTTTACTGTTTGATTCCGCATCATTTTCTTCAATACCCTTTTGTTGGTTTGATAGTCCAAGATTGCCTTGTCCTACGGGTTCTTCTTTATTTTCATTCTTTATTTTTTTATACCATCGAATCAAAAAATTCCTTTTTTGTTTTTCATTGGTGTTTTCATTCGTACTTGCCCCAAAATTTTCATTTTTATTCGAATTTAAAAAAAGAAATTTGCTTCGTATAATCCACGGTTTTATTTTATATACATTATATAGTTGTAAAAATTCTGGGAATAACCAAAGTTCCAAATTTGGTATTGGACGGTTTAGTATTTCTTCATTCATTCCCATCCAATCAAAAAATACCCTTTTGATATTTTTTTTTTTATCTTGATGAATCGTAAGATAAAAAAGATCTTTTTTATCAAATTTATCAACTATTTGGTAATTATTAGTACTTTGGTTAATCTTGGTATCGATTTGTATCCAGGTTTCAAGATCAGCTTTTTTTTTAAGATAAAATTTTAAGATTTTCCAATCAAAATATTTTCTATCTGCATTTTTTTCGATATATAAAAAACTGCCTTTTCCTAGATAACTATTGATAAGAGTACTCTCCAGGATATTAAAAAAGTTGTCTTTATGTATGGTAGAATTGTAAAAAAGCTCTTGGTTCTTATTTATTTCCAATCGTAATCCATAAATAGAAGAGGCCTTTTTTTTTTCAAAATTAAGGGATTTATATGATAAAAGGTCATATCTATTGTATTTTGGAAATTTTTCTTTTTCATTCAATAATGAATGTACTTCAGAAATATTTTCTTTTCTGTAAAATTTTAATTGGTCTTTCTCATATGACTCCCATTTATAAATTTTTTTTTTTTTAGTCATAGTCATACAACGTTTATTAATTCTAATTTTATTCCGCCATCTTTGTGGTATTAATCTAGACCATCTAATCTGAGATAAATCATATTGATAATGTCCTCTTAACCATTTTTTCCAGTCATTCGAATGATGAGGTTTTTTATGCCCTAATTCGGTCTGAAATATTCCTTGTGTTCCAAAAGAATCCTTTATTTCAGTCTTAAGAAATAAAGATGTTCCCTGATATTGAAGAACAGATTGTAATTTATACAAACTTCTTCTAACTTGGGCTTGAGATAACCTATAAAATACATATGCTTGTGACAAGCAGGATAAATCACTAAAAATATGTGAATTTTTTTTACTAACAATATCAAGTGACTTTTTTATAGTCGAAATAAAACGACTTGTATTTGGATTTTTTTTATTAGTTTTTTCTTGATTTGGTTCATAAATGTATTGATCAATAATTTTTTTTGTTGATTCAAGAAAAAGTTGTGTATTTATTAGGGGAATATTAATGATAGATAAACAAATATCTATGTATATTTTTTCAATGAAAAATTTTATAAAAAAATGGAATTTATAGGTTAATCGAGCATTTCTTCTTTTTAATATTTGCCAAATTTTTTTTGGTGACTCTAATTTTTTAGGATTATAACTTCTTTTGTTAAGACTAATATTTATTGATGGAGTTTTTTTTTTTTTCTCTTTTGTAATTCTTTCTATTTGATTTCGAATTATATTGATTCTATTAGTCAGATCTTTCATTTTTTTTTTTGTCAGTGAAGATTTTAACCAAGCCGGAGATTGAATCTGACTAAACGATTCATCAATTATTTGATTTCTGATCAGAAAATCTTTTTCTTTTTTAGTTTTATTCGATTCATATACTTTTCTTAATCTAAACCTAAATAATAGAATTGTATTAAGTTCTTTTATTCGTTTTTTTATAAATATAACATTTTTCATAATCCATTTTTTTATTTCTTTTAAAACTTTTAGAAGTAATTTTGTTTTTCTTTTTAAAATCTTTAGAGCTAGAAAATATTTCTTTTTAAATTTTTCAATTTTTTTATTGAGCTCCTTAATAATGGGTTCAAAAAATGAGGGGAGCTTTCTAGGAGAACCAAAAGGAAGTTCAGCTTCCATTCCCCAAACTGTCAAAAAACAAAAATCAGATTTTTGCTTTTTTTTTTTCATTAGATCTCTAGGAGAGTTAGATCTCTGCCAAGGTTTCAGATGGAAAGGAAATAGAATTTTAATCTGAATACCGTCTGTTACCCAATTTTGCGGAAATTCTGTTTCTGATAATTGAACACCATTATAGGTACATTTAACATGCATTTCTCTATTCCATTCCTGTAAATCCTCAAACCATTCTGGAAGTTGAAATAATAACATACGTCCAATATTTTTGGCTATTATCAACGAAGGCAATATCAAATATTTTCTAAGAATTGATTGAGTTATTAACATGTAACCTCTTATTCCTTGTGCAAAGGGAATGGTATCCCAGGCTTCTGCTATTTCTATCTGTACTATTTCTTTTCTTTTCTTCTCTTTTCTTTTTGTCTGCTCTGTTGCATACTCCCCAATTTGGACCTCTGCTACGCCCTTTATCCAATTTCTAAAAAGGGGTTTCGTTAGTTCGAAGATATCAAAAGAAAAAGGGGGGTATTTTTTGATCCTGTCCAAAAAAAGTGGGGAGTGCACATTTGCTTGAAACAACTCCCAAATAACTATTTTACGCCTTTGAGCACGTATAGAACCCTTGATTATGCCTCGTCGAAAATCAGATTGTTGTGAATAACGTATCAAAGCTAGTTCGTCTGTTTGATCCGAAATTTCGGTATTCGTTGTATTAGGGTCGGTATCTTGCTTGTTATCAGTAAAAATGACCACACGCTTAGCTTTTCTTGATCGAATTTGATGATCCAAAGGCACGTCTTCTTGATCTTCTCCCGATTGTTGTTCCAATTCGGTGATTAATTTGTATGACCAGCGGGGGGGTTTTTTACTGATTTCTTTTATTCCAATATCTTTTTTTATAATTTCATTGATTAATTCTTGGGAATCTGTATACGGAAACGGAAGAAGAATACTATGAATCCTATTCATCCCAACTCTCTTTTTGAAATTTTCTATAGAAGTTATGATTGAAAGTGAAAACCTTTTTTTAATTGTTCCGCGATATGGCCCGTTCAAGAAAGGATCATACATTATAGGCAAATATTCTTTTTCAGTATCATTATTACACAACCTAGTTCTTGTTTCGATTCTATCCAGAAAAAAAGACTTGTTGTCTAGAGCTTCAATTCTATTTCTAAATTCGTTGTTTAAATTATTACTTTTTTGTTTGTTGATAACAATCCAACGATTGTCTAGCTGATAAAAAGGTATTTTTTCTAATGTTGATAAAGATATCTTTTTTTTTATAATTTCTAAAAAAGTTGACAAACTTGGCGGGTATGTAAAAGATATTCTTTGTTTTC